TAGAAACAACTTACGAAGAAGACAAAGATAGCCCAGACTACGAGGATTTTTCTCTTTATACTCATCAAGATAATTGGGAATTGGTAAAACTTAACTTAAAAAAAGAAGAGAAAAATGAAAAAAATTCTTTTTGGTTTGAAAAACCTATTGTAACTTTTCTTTTCGATTATAAACGATGGAATCGACCGTATAGATATATAAAAAATGATCGATTTGAAAATGCTATACGGAATGAAATGTCACAATATTTTTTTTATATATGCCCAAGTGATGGAAAACAAATAATATCTTTTACATATCCACCAAGTTTATCGACTTTTTCAGAAATGATAGAACGCAAAATTTCTTTGTACACGACAGAAAAACTATCCCACGAAGACTTGTATAATTATTGGGTTCATACCAATGAACAAAAAAAATACAACTTGAACAATGAATTGATAAGTCGAATAAAAATTCTAGAAAAAGAGAAGGGATCTCTTGCTTTAGATATGCTAGAAAAAAGGACCAGATTATGCGATGATGAGAATGAACAAGAATACTTGCCAAAAAGGTATGATCCTTTTTTGAATGGACCTTATCGAGGAACAATAAAAAAATGGGGTTCACGTGCAATCATGAACGATTTAATAACTTCCACAGCGAATTCCGTAGAAATGTTTTGGATAAATAAGATTCATGGTCTCTTTCATAATGATTCTCGAGAATTAGAACATCAAAAGAATACGTTTGGCTTTAGCGGGAAATTTTTATTGAATTCGATTGGGAATTCCTTAACCTCAATCGATGAATTATCTTTTGAACACGCACGACGAATTGATTCAGAAAGTCAAGCAAAATCTTTGAAATTTATATTCGATGTAATTTCAACTGATCCAAACGATCTAACAACAATTAGAAGGAAATCTATTGGAATGGAAGAAATCAGTAAAAGGGTTTCTCGTTGGTCATACAAATTGACAAACGATTTAGAAGAAGAGGAAGAAGAAAATGAAGAAGAATCGACGGAAGATCCCGAAATTCGTTCAAGAAAAGGCAAACGCGTGGTTATTTTTACTGATAACGGTCAGAGTACTAATTCCAGTACTAGTAATAATAATACTAGTAATAATAGCACTAATGATGAAGAAGAGGAAGTGGCTTTGATACGTTACTCACAACAATCGGATTTTCGCCGGGGTATAATTAAAGGATCCATGCGTGCTCAAAGACGTAAAACAGTTATTTGGGAAATGTTTCAAGCAAATGTGCATTCTCCACTTTTTTTTGATCGCATAGACAAAATCTTTTTTTTTTCGTTTTTTGATATCTCTAAAATGATTAATCACATTTTTAGGAATTGGGTAGGAGAAAACCCAAAATTGCAAATTTCTTATTTTGAGGAGGAAGAGACAAAAGAAAAGGAGAAAACAAACGAGGAGAAAGAAGAAGAAAATGAACGAATAGCAATATCAGAAGCTTGGGATACCTTTATATTTACTCAAGCAATAAGAGGTTTCATGTTAGTAACCCAATCTTTTCTTAGAAAATACGTTATATTACCCTTATTGATAATAGCTAAAAATATTGGTCGTATGTTATTATTGCAATTCCCCGAATGGTACGAGGATTTGAAGGAATGGAATAAAGAAATGCATGTTAAATGTACCTATAATGGCGTTCAATTATCAGAAACAGAATTTCCCCAAAATTGGTTAACAGACGGCATTCAGATAAAGATTCTATTTCCTTTCTGTCTGAAACCTTGGCGAAGATCTAAAGTACGATCTCATCATAGAAATAGAGATCAGAAAATAAGGAAAAAGGAGAAAAAAGACAATTTTTGTTTTTTAACAGTCTGGGGAAGGGAAGCGGAACTACCTTTTGGGTCTCCCCGAAAACGACCTTCTTTTTTTGAACCCGTTTTTAACGAACTCGAAAAAAAAACGAGAAAAGCGAAAAGGCAATTTTTTCAAGTTATAAGGGTTTTCAAAGAAAGAGGAAAAGGTTTTATAAAAGTTTCAAAAGAAAAAACAAGAATAGTTCTAGTTATAAATCTAATAATGAAAGAACTTGAAAAAGTAAACCCCATTTTCTTATTGAAATTGAGAAAGGTAAAAGTATATGAATCGAATGAAAACGAAAAAGATTCCAATATAAATAATAAGATTATCCGAGAATCGACCATTCGAATTCGATCCGCGAATTGTGTAAATGAAAATTATTCACTCATAGAAACAAAAATGAAAGATCTTGCTAATAAGACAATCACAATTAGGACTCAAATAGAAGGAATCACAAAAGGCAATAAAAAAATAGTTCGAGCTTGTGATGATAAAAGATCGGAATCAAAGAAGGATATTTGGCAAATATTCAAAAGAAAAAATATCCGAGTAATACGTAAATCACATTATTTTATGAAATCCTTCGTTGAAAAAATATACATGGATATATTACTATGTATCATTAAGATTCCAAGGATCAATGCACAACTTTTCTTTGAATCAACAAAAAAAACTATCAACAAATCCATTTCCAATGCGGAAACAAATCAAGAAGGAATTGAGAAAACAAATAAAAATACAATGAACTTTATTTCGACTATAAAAAATCCGTTTTCTAATTTTTCTAATACTAATATTAGTAATCAAAATATTAGGAATAATAATTGTGACTTATCTTCTTTGTCTCAAGCCTATGTATTTTACAAATTATCACAAAATCAATTACTTAACAAGTATCATTTTAAATCTGTACTTCAATATCACCACACCTATCCTTTTCTTAGGGATATAATCAAGAATTATTGTACGACACGAGGAATATTTGATTCCAAATCAAGGCAAAAAAAAATCCATAAGTCTGGAATGAATAAATGGAAAAATTGGTTAAGGGGTCATTATCAATACAATTTATCTCATACCAAGTGGGATCACTTAGTACCGAAAAAATGGCGAAATAGAGTCAATCAATGTCGTACGATTCAAAAGAAAGACTCAATGAAATTAGATTTATATAAAAAAGAAAAAGACCAATTAATTCATTACACGAAACAAAATTACTATGCAGTGGACTCATCGATAAGTCAAAAAGAAAAATGGAAAAAACATTACGGATATGATCTTTTGTCATATAAATATATAAATTATGGGAATAGTAAGGACTCGTATATTTCTGGATCAACATTACAAGTAGAGGACAAAAAAATTCCATATAATTTCAATACAAATACACTGAAATCCGAATCATTTTATAGATTGATAAGTATATCTATTAGTGATTATCTAGAAAAAAGATCTATTATTGATATGGACAAAAATATGGATAGAAAATTTTTTGATTGTAGAATTCTCCATTTTTGTCTTAGAAATAATATCGATATTGAGACCTGGGCCAATACGCATACCGGCACCAAGATTCATAAAAATGCTAAAACGGAAACTCAAAATTATCAAAAATTGGAAAAAAAGGATCCTTTTTCTTTTACGATTCATCACAAAATCAACCCATCCAATCAAAAAAATATTTTTTTTGATTGGATAGGAATGAATCAAGAAAGGTTATATCATACCATATCAAATTTAGAACCTTGGTTTTTCCCAGAATTTGTACTACTTTTTGATGTGTATAAGATTAACCCGTGGATCATACCAATAAAATTACTTATTTTTCATTTATATGAAAAAAATATTTCTATATTAGCTAATCAAAAAGAATATCTTGAATTAGAAAATTCCAACCAAAAAAAAAACAAACAAGAAGGTCAAGGAGATTTTGTATCAGATCTACGAAAACAAAACAAAAAGAAAAATCTTGAAGAAGATTACACGGGAGCAGACATTAAAAAAGGTAGAAAGAAAAAACAATTCAAGAGCAAGAAAGAAGAAGAACTGGATTTCTTCCTGAAAAAATATTTTCTTTTTCAATTAAGGTGGGATGATTCCTTGAATCAAAGAATGATCAATAATATCAAGGTATATTGTCTCCTACTTAGACTGATAGATCCAAGAGAAATTGCTATATCCTCAATTCAAAGAGGAGAGATGCATCTGGATGTAATGTGGATTCAGAAAGACCTAACTCTTACAGAATTGATAAAAAGAGGAATATTTATTATCGAACCAATTCGTTTATCTATGAAAAAGGATGGAAAATCTATTATATATCAAACCATAGGTATTTCATTGGTTGATAAGAATAAGCGCCAAACTAATGGAAAATGCATAATAAAAAGCGGATATGTTGAAAAAAAGAATTTTGATGAATCCATTGCACAACACAGCAATATGCTTGTGAATAGAAACAGAAATCATTTTGATTTCCTTGTTCCCGAAAATATTCTATCTCCCAGACGTCGTAGAGAATTTCGAATTTTAATTTGTTTCAATTCCCGGAATTGGAATGTTGTGAATCGAAATCCACTATTTTGCAATCAAAACAACATAAAAAACTGGGGACAATTTTTAAACGGGGAAAAGCATCTTAATACAGATGCAAATAAATTCATTAAATTCAAATCGTTTCTTTGGCCCAATTATCGATTAGAAGATTTAGCTTGTATGAATCGTTATTGGTTTGATACCAATAACGGTAGTCATTTCAGTATGTCAAGAATACATATGTATCCACGATTCAGAATTAGTTAATAGTATATTTCCTATATATCTATCGCATGCCATATTCGGTGGATAAAAACCGAAAGATATACACATACACCATGTTACATTCTGATAAATGTATCATCCCTTTCTATCCAAATCAAATTACAAATTTGATTTGGATAAATTTGGATAAAATTGGATAAATTTGGATAAAATTAATATAAATTTAAAGTAGTGTATATGAAGAAATCAAAATTTTTTTGTACTAGATTCAAATAACTGGAACTAACTGGTATAATAATAATAATTATTTTTCCTGATCGGTAAAATCCACAGAAAAGAAAAAAATAGAAAAATTGGTTTTTTATGGTCAAAAATTCATTCATCTTAGCTATTCGACAAGAAAAAGAAAAAAATTGCGGATCTGTTGAATTTCAAGTATTCAGTTTTACGGATAAGATACGGAGACTCACTTCACATTTGGAATTACATAAAAGAGATTTTTTATCACAAAGGGGCCTACGGAAAATTCTGGGAAAACGTCAACGGCTACTGGATTATTTGTCAAAGAAAAATAGAGTACGTTATAAGAAATTAATTGGTCAATTAGGTATTCGGGAGTCAAAAACTCGTTAATTTTAAGGTTGGTTTGCATTTTTTTCTTTAGTTATTAGTAGTTATTCAATTTTTCATTTTGATGAACTTCGTTTGATAAATTCATGGAATAATGAATTAAGGAAGAAAAGATATGACTGTACCGGCTACAAGAAAAGATCTCATGATAGTTAATATGGGTCCTCATCATCCATCAATGCATGGTGTTCTTCGACTGATCGTTACTCTTGATGGTGAAGATGTTATTGACTGTGAACCCGTATTGGGTTATTTACACAGAGGGATGGAAAAAATAGCAGAAAATCGAACAATTATACAATATTTGCCTTATGTAACACGGTGGGATTATTTAGCCACTATGTTCACAGAAGCAATAACAGTAAATGCACCAGAACGATTGGAAAGTGTTCAAGTACCTAAAAGAGCCAGTTACATTAGAGTCATTATGCTGGAATTGAGTCGTATAGCTTCTCATTTATTATGGCTTGGGCCCTTTATGGCGGATATCGGCGCACAGACTCCCTTTTTCTATATTTTCAGAGAAAGGGAATTGTTATATGATCTATTCGAAGCTGCTACGGGTATGCGAATGATGCATAATTATTTCCGTATTGGGGGGGTTGCTGCTGATCTGCCTTATGGCTGGATAGATAAATGTTTGGATTTCTGTGATTATTCTTTAACAGGAATTGCTGAATATCAAAAACTTATTACACGGAATCCCATTTTTTTGGAACGAGTTGAAGGAGTGGGCATTATTGGTGGAGAAGAAGCAATAAATTGGGGTTTATCAGGGCCGATGTTACGTGCTTCTGGAATACAATGGGATCTTCGTAAAGTTGATAGTTATGAGTGTTACAATAAATTCGATTGGGAAGTCCAATGGCAAAAAGAAGGAGATTCACTAGCTCGTTATTTAGTCCGAATCGGTGAAATAAAGGAATCTATAAAAATTATTCAACAGGCTCTAGAAGGAATTCCTGGGGGACCCTATGAAAATTTAGAAGTCCGGCGCTTTGATAGAGCAAAAAATGTCGAATGGACTAATTTTGAATATAGATTTATTACTAAAAAACTTTCGCCCAATTTTGAATTGTCGAAACAAGAACTTTATGTAAGAGTAGAAGCCCCAAAAGGAGAATTAGGAATTTATTTGATAGGAGATAGTAGTGTTTTCCCCTGGAGATGGAAAATTCGCCCACCTGGTTTTGTCAATTTGCAAATTCTCCCTCAATTAGTTAAAAGAATGAAATTGGCCGATATCATGACGATACTAGGCAGTATAGATATCATTATGGGAGAAGTTGATCGTTGAAATGATAATTGATACGACAGAAGTAGAAGTACAAGCTATCCATTCTTTTTCTAGATTGGAATCCTTAAAAGAAGTTTATGGACTCATATGGATCTTTGTTCCCATTTTAACCCTTCTATTAGGAATCACAATAGGGGTCCTAGTAATTGTGTGGTTAGAAAGAGAAATATCCGCAGCAATACAACAACGTATTGGGCCTGAATATGCCGGTCCGTTGGGGATTCTTCAAGCTCTAGCAGATGGGACCAAATTACTTTTTAAAGAGGACCTACTTCCATCTAGAGGAGATATTCGTTTGTTTAGCGTGGGACCGTCTATAGCGGTCATATCAGTTCTACTAAGTTATTTAGTAATTCCTTTTGGATATCGCCTTATTTTAGCCGATCTCAGTATAGGTGTTTTTTTATGGATCTCCATTTCAAGTATTGCTCCTATTGGACTTCTTATGTCAGGATATGGATCGAACAATAAATATTCCTTTTTAGGTGGTCTACGGGCTGCTGCTCAATCTATTAGTTATGAAATACCATTAACTCTATGTGTATTATCAATATCTCTACGTGTGATTCGTTGGAACATGATTATTTTCCTTTCTCTCTAGAAATAAAGTAAGGAGGTTGAATATATTGAATGGATATTTTCATTTTTTATTCATCATTAGGGTTGATGAGTTAAACTAGATAGTTATATGAGTAAAATCAAACTGCTTAGAAATTTGCAGTAAGAAGAGAAAATCTCATTCCCTATGTACAAGAATATAAACATAAGCAGTATATAAACTGTTTACCCCAAGATTAAGATTCTTTGACTAATTCTCATATCTTGAAGCGGGTACAAAAGATCAACGTATGGGGGTTCTACTACTTTTTTATATGTATTACCATACGGGGGATCAATCAAAAATCAGTGAACAGTTAGGAACACCAAGGTACAAAAAAGATTAGTAATGGAGATAATATAAGGTATCAAAAAACGGTATTTTTATATAAAACTTTGGATAAAACGAATCATAATGGGGACTTTAAGTTGGTAGAAATGACCAAGCAGCACTTCCCCACGATTCCGATCTAGAGTATGCTCCTATTCACTGATTAAAGAAATGACTATCAAAAACGAATTAATCCTTTATTTTTTTTTTCAGAGTACCCCCCCTCTTAGAAAGAAGAACAGGAACAAAAGAAATAGAATTCCAAAATAGAATGAGAAAAATGAATAAATAATAATGCAAAAGATCTTTATTTATTATTTTCCCCATCCATATCTATACATAATATATAGAATTCTTATCATGAATTTTGAATTAATACCCAATTCTTTCTTTATAGAACATATTTATTGATATAACGAGTATTTTATTAAAAGATTAAGTTATTACCAAACAAAGAGAAATTCAAATTGTAATGGATAAGATCAATTCGGAAGCACCTTTTCTATTTGAGCAGACGGAATTTCATTGGTCTAATTTTTGGCTTCCCGATGTATATTTACCATCCAAATAAGGATGGAGATAATATCGAGCAAGTCCTTACATTTATTTGTGGCCATAGAGGAGCCGTATGAAGCCGAGGTCTCATGTACGGTTTTGAAATAGCGATGCGAGCAGTGATGTTATTATCGACTATGATTATCTAACAGTTTAAGTACAGTTGATATAGTTGAGGCGCAGTCAAAATATGGATTTTTGGGGTGGAATCTGTGGCGTCAGCCTATTGGGTTTGTTGTTTTTCTAATTTCTTCTCTAGCAGAATGTGAAAGATTACCCTTCGATTTACCAGAAGCAGAGGAAGAATTAGTAGCAGGTTATCAAACAGAATATTCAGGTATCAAATACGCTTTATTTTACCTTGCTTCTTACCTAAATTTATTAGTTTCTTCATTATTTATAACAGTTCTTTACTTAGGTGGGTGGAATTTCTCTATTCCGTATATATCTATTCCTGAACTTTTCGGAATAAATCAAATGGATGGAGTCTTTGGAACGACAATTGGGATATTTATTACATTAGCTAAAGCTTATTTGTTTCTGTTCATTCCTATCGCAGCAAGATGGACTTTACCTAGAATGAGAATGGACCAGTTATTAAATCTTGGATGGAAATTTCTTTTACCTATTTCCCTGGGTAATCTATTATTGACAACTTCTTCCCAACTTGTTTCACTATAAATACTATAAAATAATAGAATAAGATAACGATATTCTAGATTCATAATCGATCTCAAACAAGAGAAAGAAACATCAATTTATTCACGGAGATCCACAATATGTTCCCTATGGTAACCGGGTTCATAAATTATGGTCAACAAACAATACGAGCAGCAAGGTACATTGGTCAAAGTTTCATAATTACCTTATCCCATACAAATCGTTTACCTGTAACTATTCAATATCCTTATGAAAAATCGATCACATCAGAACGTTTCCGTGGTCGAATCCACTTTGAATTTGATAAATGTATTGCTTGTGAAGTATGTGTTCGTGTATGTCCCATAGATCTACCCGTTGTTGATTGGAAATTTGAAAAAAATATTAAAAAGAAACAATTGCTTAATTATAGTATTGATTTTGGGGTCTGTATATTTTGTGGTAACTGTGTCGAGTATTGTCCAACAAACTGTTTATCAATGACTGAAGAATATGAACTTTCTACTTATGATCGTCACGAATTGAATTATAATCAAATTGCTTTGGGTCGGTTACCAATGCCAGTAATTGGAGATTACACAATTCAAACAGTTATGAATTCGACTCAAATCAAAAGAGACAAGGATAACCTCCTTGATTCAAGAACGGTTACTGATTACTAAGATTTCCTTTTGATATAAAGGATCCAAGCCCCCTTTTTTTGTTGGTCAGAAATTACAAATAATAACTATTGATTGTTGAGAATCACTCTTTGTTTTAAACTGAGAATATGGTTTAGTGATGATTTTCAAATAGAAAATTCCAACTATTCTTTTCTTTTTTCTTTTAGATAAAAATAGAAAATAGATAAAAAGGAAAGTAGGATTGGCCAATAACTTTAATAACTTTATCTATATCTACATTAATATTAATCCATATTAAGATTGAATTCAATTAGGAACTCATCATATACAAGAAAAAAAAAAATAAAGGTAACACCCTTTTATTTCCTGGACTATTTAGTAAGGTCATGAAATATTTCGACTTATTTATCTGTTATACATAATGGATTTACCTGGACCAATACACGATATACTTGTAGTATTTCTGGGATTAGTTCTTATATTAGGAGGTCTAGGAGTAGTATTATTTACCAATCCAATTTATTCTGCCTTTTCATTGGGATTGGTTCTTGTTTGTATATCCTTATTCTATATTCTATCAAACTCCTATTTTGTAGCTGCCGCACAGCTCCTTATTTATGTAGGAGCCATAAATGTCTTAATCATATTTGCTGTTATGTTCATGAATGGTTCAGAATATTCGAACGATTCCTATTTTTGGACTGTTGGGGATGGAGTCACTTCACTGGTTTGTATAAGTATTCTTTTTTCACTAATTACTACTATCTTAGATACGTCATGGTACGGAATTATTTGGACTACAAGATCAAATCAGATTATAGAACAGGACCTTATTAGTAACGTTCAACAAATTGGAATTCATTTATCAACCGATTTTTATCTTCCATTTGAACTCATTTCTATAATTCTTTTAGTTTCTTTGATAGGTGCAATTACTATGGCTCGTCAATAAGAAATCCTTAGAATTAATACAATTATTAGAAATTCGAAATCCAATGAAAAAAGAAAAGTTTTTCATTTAATCTACTGCTGATACCCTCTTTTTTCTGTAATTACTCGATTATGGTCAATCAAATCGGTTGAATTGTTGTTCATATTGAAATGAATCGAGATTCATGAGGAGTTAGCCAATGATGTTTGAACATATACTTTTTTTGAGCGTCTACTTATTTTCTATCGGTATCTATGGATTGATCACAAGTCGAAACATGGTTAGAGCACTTATGTGTCTTGAGCTTATACTAAATTCGGTTAATATAAATCTCGTAACATTTTCTAATATATTTGATAGTCGCCAATTAAAAGGAGACATTTTCTCAATCTTTGTTATAGCCATTGCGGCTGCGGAAGCAGCTATTGGGCTAGCTATTGTTTCGTCGATTTATCGTAACAGAAAATCAACTCGTATCAATCAATCAAATTTGTTGAATAATTAGTCATAACTATCATATAAATATAAATAAAGACATAAATAATATAATAAAATAATATAAATAAAATATAGATATAAATTATTTCATTTTTTATTCTTTATTTTTATAGTAATATGTATAGTAATATATTTTTATATTACTATTGAAATATTGATGATCTGTTGGCCAATGTCAATGTGAAGTCATATGTGTGACTTGTATAATCATGGTTGTTGAAACGGAAATCAAAGTCTCTTGGTCCTTTCTCATGAACAGATTTAGAAATATATTGATTTTTAACATTAGATTTTTTTGATAAACCATTGATTCGTCTGGTGTCTACAATACAATATAAATATATAATTCATTTCCTCCTGATTTTACTTTACCAGATCGAAAATTTTTTATGTTCAAAACTGGAATTTATAGACCCAATGTCACATTCAGTAAAAATTTATGATACATGTATAGGGTGTACTCAATGTGTACGAGCCTGCCCCACAGATGTATTGGAAATGATACCTTGGGACGGATGTAAAGCTAAGCAAATTGCTTCCGCGCCAAGAACCGAGGACTGTGTAGGTTGTAAGAGATGTGAATCCGCCTGTCCAACAGATTTTTTGAGTGTCCGCGTTTATTTATGGCATGAAACAACTCGCAGCATGGGTCTATCTTATTGATACGTTATAAAAAATTCCACTTGAATCATTTGATTCCTTTTTACCGACAAAAACCCGTACTCGAGAAAATATATTATTCCGAGCACGGGTTTTTTGGTCAAAATGCATCTTGTCTTTATCACGAGTTATTTCCCTTGGTTAACACTACTTGTAGTTTTGCCGATATTCGCGGGTTCTTCAATTTTCTTTCTTCCTCATAGGGGGAATAAGGTATTTAGGCTGTATACTATATGTATATGCTTCTTAGAGCTCCTTCTAACAACCCATGTGTTCTGTTATCATTTCCAATTGGATGATCCATTGATTCAATTGGAGGAGGATTTTAAATGGATAAATATTTTTGATTTTCACTGGAGACTGGGAATCGATGGACTTTCCATAGGACCTATTTTACTGACAGGATTTATCACTACTTTAGCCACTTTAGCAGCTTGGCCTGTTACTCGAAATTCGCAATTGTTCTATTTCCTGATGTTAGCAATGTACAGTGGTCAAATAGGATTATTTTCTTCTCGAGACCTTTTACTTTTTTTTCTCATGTGGGAGTTAGAATTAATTCCTGTTTACTTACTTTTATCCATGTGGGGAGGAAAGAAGCGTTTGTACTCAGCTACAAAGTTTATTTTGTACACTGCAGGGGGTTCCATTTTTCTTTTAATAGGAGTTCTAGGTATGGGTTTATATGGTTCCAATGAACCGATATTGGATTTTGAAAGATTAGCTAATCAGTCATATCCTGTGACATTAGAAATAATATTATATTTGGGCTTCCTTATTGCTTATGCTGTCAAATCGCCGATTATACCCCTACATACATGGCTACCAGATACCCATGGGGAAGCGCATTACAGTACATGTATGCTTCTAGCTGGAATCTTATTAAAAATGGGGGCATATGGATTGATTCGGATCAATATGGAATTATTACCGCACGCCCACTCTATATTTTCTCCCTGGTTGGTGATAATAGGGACAATACAAATAATCTATGCAGCTTCAACCTCTCTTGGTCAACGCAATTTAAAAAAGAGAATAGCCTATTCTTCTGTATCTCACATGGGTTTCATAATTATAGGAATTGGTTCTATAACCGACATGGGGCTCAACGGAGCCATTTTACAAATACTCTCTCATGGATTTATTGGTGCTGCACTTTTTTTCTTGGTAGGAACGAGTTGTGATAGAATACGTCTTGTTTATCTCGACGAAATGGGGGGGATATCCATCCCAATGCCAAAAATATTTACCATGTTTAGTAGTTTCTCGATGGCTTCTCTTGCATTGCCAGGAATGAGTGGTTTTGTTGCAGAATTAGTAGTATTTTTTGGAATAATTACCAGTCCAAAATATCTTTTAATGCCCAAAATACTAATTACCTTTGTAATGGCAATTGGAATGATATTAACTCCTATTTATTTATTATCTATGTTACGTCAGATGTTTTATGGATACAAACTATTCAATGTTCCAAACTCCAATTTTGTGGATTCTGGACCACGAGAACTATTTGTTTCAATCTGTATCTTTTTACCCGTAATAGGGATTGGTATTTATCCTGATTTTGTTCTTTCGCTATCAGTTGACAAGGTACAAGCTATCCTATCTAATTATTTTCATAGATAGTTTTCATTAATTAGATAGAAAACAAAGTCTTAGAGTTTTTAATTTGAAGATTTTTGAGCTGTACAACACAAAAAAATAAAGTTAATTAGAATTATAAAATTATAATAAGATATATTCCGAGTTTTTGAGAACCATTTGAATCAAGGAATCATTCAAATGGTTCTCAAAAACCTGCGCAAACTTTATATTACGTATAGTACGGGGGTCTTATGTATTCCTCATGGAATTTATTCAATTAGATGTTAATGTGAATGAACCATAACTATGTAGACCTATTCCTAATAGATTGATCCCAAAATAGCATATCCAAATTATAAGAAATCCTATAGACGCTACAAGTGACGAATTCGTACCTTGCAAACTTTGATTTGTTCTAGTATGTGAATAAATCGCGAATATGGTCCAAGTAATAAATGCCCAAGTTTCTTTGGGGTCCCAATTCCAATAAGATCCCCATGCCTCGTTAGCCCATACTGCTCCAGAAAGAATACCTATGGTTAAAAAGGTAAACCCTAAACTAATGACACGATAACTCCAATAATCCAAACGCCGAGTTAATTGATATTTGTAATAATTTCGAAATGGAACAAAAGAATGAAAATTAAAAACATTTTTTTTTTTGTTCAAGTATTCGATTTTGTCAAAGAAAAATGACTTAATCTTAATTAAGAAAATTTTTCTTTGACAAAAAATATCGGCGTTTTTACGAAATGTAATGACTAGAAAAGCGACTGATAATAACGACCCACATAAAAGAGCTGCATAGCTCAATAACATCATACTTACGTGCATCATTAACCACTGAGATTGTAGAGCAGGTACTAATCTTGACGATTGATGCATTTCACTTGAAAGACCCGATGTGGCGAAACCTTGGGTAAAAATGGCACTTGGGGCGGTTATTGCGCTTAAATCATTTTTATGATTCCATATCTTGGAAATTAGATGAATAATGGAAAAACTCCACGAAAGGAAGATTAAAGACTCGTATAAATTACTTAATGGAAAATGTCTCGAAGAAATCCAACGAGTAACTAATAATCCTGTTATAGAAAAAAAAGTAACTATCATTCCTTTTTCCGACGAATCACGCAACCCTATGATTTCGTGTACTAATAGGGTCATCAAATGAATCGTAATCACAATTGAAATGATCGAAAAAGAGAGATGAGTTAATATATGTTCTAAAGTCACAAATATCATACATAAAAAAGGTCCCATTACAGAATGGAAATCGGGAATTAAATATATTATAGGATCCATTGTATCTTTTTTACAGTATGCCGCCACTCGGACTCGAACCGAGATGCTCTAGCACTGCTTCCTAAGAGCAGCGTGTCTACCGATTTCACCATAGCGGCTTACTTGAAATAATAATAATCAATTCATGTTGAATCGTCTAGATCTAGATTCAAGGATTCAATATAGTTTAGGAAATATTAGAACTGATAAATAAGTTTAAATTCATCTTTGAATTTTCAATAATTTTTACTTAGGTTAGTATCATCGTAGGTTCAGTTTTAAGAATCAACTTTTACGTATTATCTGTATATTAAGTTCTCCCGGAACACTTGTAACTTGAAATACAAATTTTGTTTTCAGTCGAAACAGAAACTAAGAATTGTGAATTGTCCTCTTTTTATATTTTTTATTTATTTTGAATTGAATCCACGAAATCAGATAAATGAAAAACAAATTGTCAAAGAGATTTTTTTTCTAAACGAACAAAAAAAAATAAATAGGATTTCATATGTATCACAATTCAATTACAAAATTGAAGTAATTTTTCTAACAATTTTGATACTTTTCTTAGTATCATTAAGTATTAATTAATTAATTTAAATATATTTAAATATGTAATATAAAATTAATATAATACTTTTTGTTGTTTGTTGTATACATAATTTCTAAATAAAATTATGATAATATTTATGAAACCAACTTGGTCTTGAGTTAGGCATATAATAAAACAAAAGAGTTTCAACATCCATCACAATTTTCTTTTCACAACGGAAAAATAGAATGAACAAAGATTTTTCCATTGTGAAAAGAAAATGAATAGGAAAAAAACATCTCACGAATTAATAAATAGATTCTAATAAAAACTAGAATGAAAAAAAGATAATGATACTTAGAACCGACAGATAGAGAAATTCTTATTCTACATATAATAGCAGCTAGTTCTAACTAATATTGTATTGAGTTCAATACATCAATACATTTAGTTAAAGGAAATTATTCATATTCCAAAATTGGAAATTCTTCTAGCCATGGAAATTCCGATTATTCCAAGATTTTCTTATTTGTTTGTCGCACAAAAAAACTTTTTGAATCTCCAGTAGAAACTGACTTTGCTAAAGAAAAAGCTTTTATTGCAGCTAAATATCCTTTTTTCTTCCAAATATTTCTACGAATACGTTTTTTTGATATAGAAGTACGTTTTTTTGGAACTGCCATTCAAAAAAAAAAGAGTTACTAATTTTTATTGTTGTATGTGAAAGACATGTATTGCTCAAAATAGATCGTTCTTTTTAGTCATTTTCTATACTTAACTTAATTTCGTCGATAATAGTTTTTTCATAACATACAATACAAATATATTATTTATATATTTATATATAAATATATGTATAACATGCATGTCACATATATAACAATGTCACATATTAACACACTAGGCAAAAAAATAGAAGAAAGGGGGGGGGAAATTCGAAAAGGAATTTTTATGATTATTAGTTTGGAATTGAATAAGCTCATATTGCCGTGTCTATAATTGAAATTCAAACTTAAACTACAATTAGTGGTTAATATGTTAAACAAGACATTTTATTACCTAAGAAGGAGAACCTCAATTTTTAGTTTTTTTTTTCAGTTCTATACGAAATAAAGAGTATTATAATATTTCTGATACTTTCTTATTGGATTGGAATCCAATCAATTAGTTCCGCAATGGGTTAGGTAATTACTACAAATAAAATCACTAGAATAACTAGGTCTTTTTTTTTTTAGTTGATTTATTGAGGCATACTATGATTTATATTCTACTGTTTTGGTATAATTGTTTTTACTTACTATACTATAGTATATGATATGATTAGTATATGATATGATTACATATTGCCAGAATAGGATGGTAGTATAGTCGTAGAATGATTCAAAATCTCATATTTCCCATTTTTTTTTATGGAACATACATATAAATATGCATGGATAATACCCTTTCTTCCATTTCCAGTTACTATGTTAATAGGCTTTGGACTTCTGCTTATTCCGACAGCAACAAAAAATATTCGTCGTATGTGGGCTTTTCCGAGTGTTTTGATGCTAAGTATAGCTATGGCATTTTCGGCCAATCTATCCATTCAGCAAATAAATGGAAATTTTATCTATCAATATCTATGGTCTTGGACCGTCAATAATGATTTTTCTTTAGAGTTCGGACACTTGATCGATCCACTTACTTCTATTATGTCAATATTAATAACTACTGTTGGAATCATGGTTCTTATTTATAGTGACAATTATATGTCTCACGATCAAGGATATTTGAGATTTTTTGCCTATATGAGTTTTTTCAATAGTTCTATGTTAGGATTAGTTACTAGTTCCAATTTGATACAAATTTATATTTTTTGGGAACTTGTAGGAATGTGTTCCTATTTATTAATAGGTTTTTGGTTCACACGACCGAGTGCGGCAAGTGCTTGCCAAAAAGCTTTTGTAACCAATCGTATAGGGGATTTTGGTTTATTATTAGGAATTTTAGGACTTTATTGGATAACTGGTAGTTTAGAATTTCGGGATTTGTTCGAAATAGTTAATAACTTGGTTCATTATAATGGAGTAAATTCCTTATTTGCTACTCTGTGTGCTTCTTTTTTATTCGTTGGTGCAGTTGCTAAATCCGCACAATTCCCCCTTCACATATGGTTACCTGATGCTATGGAAGGACCCACTCCCATTTCTGCTCTTATACATGCTGCTACTATGGTAGCAGCGGGAATTTTTCTTGTAGCTCGGCTTCTTCCTCTTTTCATAGTTATACCTTCCATAATGAATATCATTTCTTCAATAGGCATAATAACAGTACTATTAGGAGCTACTTTGGCTCTTGCTCAAAGAGACATTAAAAGAAGTTTAGCTTACTCGACAATGTCTCAATTGGGTTATATTATGTTAGCTCTGGGTATAGGTTCTTATCGAGCCGCTTTATTCCATTTGATCACTCATGCCTATTCGAAAGCTTTATTGTTTTTGGGATCCGGATCAATTATTCATTCAATGGAACCCATTGTTGGATATTCACCAGATAAAAGTCAAAATATGGTTCTTATGGGCGGTTTAACAAAATATGTTCCAATTACAAGAATTACCTTTTTATTAGGTACACTCTCCCTTTGTGGTATTCCGCCTCTTGCTTGTTTTTGGTCCAAAGATGAAATTCTTAATGATAGTTGGTTGTATTCACCAACTTTCGCAATAATAGCTTCCTTTACAGCGGGATTAACC